ATCATTGTAGCAACTGAAATATTTTTTGCATAACCAAAAAAGAAAAACCAATCTAATTATGAGTTGTAAAGCAATAAAAGTATACAGATAAATGGAAGGGTGAGAGAAAGATAGAAAAAGAATATCAATGATATAAAATTCCAATATGTAAGGTCTATGAGTCATCTCATATAATATAAAGGGAATGTAATAAAGCATCAATACTGATTAATCCATAATTAGACAAATCCGTGCATAGAACAAAAAATCAAGAGCCCCGAGCCAATAAAGACTGAGAAGGTTGACTCAAAATTTCCTTAGGGGCTCCGTTGTAGAATTCAGACCTAACCATTAATCGAGAAGTGGTGGGAACGACAGAACCTGTGAATGCATAAGATTCTATTGAAAGCGAATCCTAATGATTCATTGGGTAGGATGGCGGAACGAACCAGAAACCTATTTGTTTATTCTGAGAGGTCATGTGATAGACTAATCTTACAACTGAATGTTGAAAGAGTAAATATTCGCCCGCGAATTATTTTTATTTCTAAATGAAATTTGAGTCGATTCGATATAATAATAAAAGGCAAAAGAAAATAAAGATTATAACGTTATACCAAAACAACATTATCTATAAATAGAATAAATTTAGAATTATTAATCTATTAGATGAATAGATGAAATTTAAAATAATCCCACGATTCCGTATATTATTCACCGTGTATATTATTTTTTAATCGTTTAATTCGCGAGGAGCTGGATGAGAAGAAACTCTCATGTCCGGTTCTGTAGTAGAGATGGATGGAATTGATAAACAACCATCAACTATAACCCCAAAAGAACCAGATTCCGTAAACAACATAGAGGGAGGATGAAAGGAATATCTTATCGAGGTAATCGTATTTGCTTCGGTAGATATGCTCTTCAAGCGCTTGAACCCGCTTGGATCACATCTAGACAAATAGAAGCTGGGCGGCGAGCGATGACACGAAATGCACGCCGCGGTGGAAAAATATGGGTACGCATATTTCCAGACAAACCAGTTACAGTAAGACCTACAGAAACACGTATGGGTTCGGGGAAAGGATCTCCCGAATATTGGGTAGCTGTCGTTAAACCCGGTAGAATACTTTATGAAATGAGTGGAGTAGCAGAAAATATAGCTCGAAGGGCTATTTCAATAGCGGCATCTAAAATGCCTATACGAACTCAATTCATTCTTTCGGGATAGGAATGTAGAAACAAAGGAAAAGGGGTTTTTTGGATGAAAAAAAATGAAGGTTTCTTTTTTTGTTTTGAACAAATAATATTTCTTTTTTTTATTTAGACCTTTGCATTGAAAAAGAAAAAACCGATAAAAAAAAAATGATATGATTCAACCTCAAACCCATTTGAATGTAGCGGATAACAGCGGGGCCCGAGAATTGATGTGTATTCGAATCATAGGAGCTAGTAATAGACGATATGCTCATATTGGTGACGTTATTGTTGCTGTAATCAAGGAAGCAGTACCAAACACACCTCTAGAAAGATCAGAAGTGATTCGAGCGGTAATTGTACGTACTTGTAAAGAACTCAAACGCGACAACGGTATGATAATACGATATGATGACAATGCTGCAGTTGTTATTGATCAAGAACAAAATCCAAAAGGAACCCGAATTTTTGGCGCGATCGCCCGAGAATTAAGACAGTTAAATTTCACTAAAATAGTTTCATTAGCACCTGAAGTATTATAAGGTAAGACCGTAATATAGTATTTGAATGAGACTGATTTATTAGTAGATTGTTTATCTATCATGTATATACCTTTTAAAATTAACTTTTAAAATTAATAAATATTTTATAATTCAGAAATAAAGATAAAGAAAAAATAAAAAGAGCATGTTGATTATATCAAAATTCGGGGGCAACAAAAATCTTAGTTTATCATGAGTAAAGACACTATTGCTGACATAATGACCTCTATACGAAATGCTGACATGAATAAAAAAAGAACAGTTCGAATACCATCTACTAACATCACTGAAAATATTGTTAAAATCCTTTTACAAGAAGGTTTTATTGAAAACGTGAGAAAACATCAGGAAAGCAATAAATATTTTTTGGTTTTAACCCTACGACATAGAAGAAATAGGAAAGGACCATATAGAACTGCTTTAAATTTAAAACGGGTCAGCCGGCCCGGTCTACGAATATATTCGAACTATCAACGAATTCCTAGAATTTTAGGTGGGATGGGAATTGTAATTCTTTCTACTTCTCGAGGTATAATGACAGACCGAAAGGCTCGAATAGAAGGAATAGGCGGAGAAATTTTGTGTTATATATGGTAATCTTTCTGATAGCCGAATTATACGCGGAACTTTCATATTTGTGAAAAAAGAGAAATGACAAGTTTATAGTATTACCCCTCTTACATTAGTTGATACGTCAAAAGGATTTTACCTAGAATGAAACGAAACAACAAAAATGGATTCATGAGGGTTTAATTACGGAACAACTTACCAATGGTATGTATCTTACGGGCTCGTTTAGATAATGAAAAGATAATTTTGGGTTTTTTTAGTAAAGGATTGGGCGTAGTTTTATACGTAGACTACCAGGAAATATAATAAAAATTGAGTTAAGTCCTTATGATTCAACCAAAGGACATATAATTTATAGACTCAAAAGTAAAGATTCGAATGATTAGGTGATTTTTTTTTTCAATTTCAACATTCTCTCGTGGGGATACAATTCGAAGTTAAAAATTTCAAGAAACTTATTTTCTTCCAATAAGTAAATTCTGAATTAAGAAAAGGAAGTACAAATATGAAAATAAGGGCCTCTGTTCGTAAAATTTGTGAAAAATGTCGATTGATCCGTAGGCGGGGACGAATTATAGTAATTTGTTTCAACCCGAGACATAAACAAAGACAAGGATAATCTTTTTAAAAGAAAAAAGACTCTCAAAATCTAAAGGACCCGATGTACAAATAAATAAAATAAGTAAAAAAAAAATATATAAGGATCTGTTTTGACATGAAATGGATATATCCATATATCTCTGACTTATATTTATGAGATGATAAAATATGGCAAAACCTATACCAAAAATTGGTTCACGTAGAAATAGACGTATTGGTTCACGTAAGAATGCGCGCAGAATACCCAAGGGAGTTATTCATGTTCAAGCAAGTTTTAACAATACCATTGTGACGGTTACAGATGTACGGGGTCGAGTAATTTCTTGGTCCTCCGCCGGAGCTTGTGGATTCAAGGGTACAAGAAGAGGTACACCATTTGCCGCTCAAACCGCAGCAGGAAATGCCATTCGGACCGTAGTGGATCAAGGTATGCAACGAGCAGAAGTCATGATAAAGGGCCCCGGTCTCGGAAGAGATGCGGCATTAAGAGCTATTCGTAGAAGTGGTATACTATTAAGTTTCATACGCGATGTAACTCCTATGCCACATAATGGCTGTAGGCCCCCTAAAAAAAGACGTGTGTAAAAATAAAATAAACATTGAAGAGATTTCAAGAGAAATAAATAATTCAATGATTTGATCAAATAATATACTATGGTTCGAGAGAAAGTAACAGTATCTACTCGGACACTACAGTGGAAGTGTGTTGAATCAAGAGCAGACAGTAAGCGTCTTTATTATGGACGCTTTATTCTGGCCCCACTTATGAAAGGTCAAGCCGATACAATAGGCATTGCGATGCGAAGAGCTTTGCTCGGAGAAATAGAAGGAACATGTATCACACGCGCAAAATCTGAGAAAATACCACATGAATATTCTACCATAGTAGGTATTCAAGAATCCGTACATGAAATTTTAATGAATTTGAAAGAAATTGTATTGAGAAGTAATCTGTATGGAACTTGTAACGCGTCTATTTGTGTGAAGGGTCCTGGATATGTAACTGCTCAAGACATTATCTTACCACCTTCTGTGGAAATCGTTGATAATACACAGCATATAGCTAACCTAACAGAACCAATTAATTTTTGTATTGAATTACAAATGGAGAGGAATCGCGGATATCGTATAAAAACGTCAAATAACTTTCAAGACGGAAGTTATCCTATAGATGCTGTATTCATGCCTGTTCGAAATGCGAATCATAGTATTCATTCTTATGTGAATGGGAATGAAAAACAAGAGATACTTTTTCTCGAAATATGGACAAATGGAAGTTTAACTCCTAAAGAAGCACTTCATGAAGCCTCCCGGAATTTGATTGATTTATTTATTCCTTTTTTACATGCAGAAGAAGAAAACTTACATTTAGAAAACAATCAACATAAAGTTACTTTACCCCTTTTTACTTTTCATGGTAGATTGGCTAAACAAAGAAAAAATAAAAAAGAAATCGCATTTAAATATATTTTTATTGACCAATCAGAATTGCTCCCCAGGGTCTATAATTGCCTCAAAAGGTCCAATATACATACATTAGTGGACCTTTTGAATAACAGTCAAGAAGATCTTATGAAAATTAAACATTTTCGCATAGAAGATGTAAAACATATATTGAACATTCTAGAAAGATAAAAGCATTTCGAATAAAGTGTTTGGGTTTATTTATTTATTTTTATAAAGTTTTGTCTAAACAGATAAAAATTAGTTTTGAATCTTTAGCCCAATCCATATATTCGGAATAGGTCTAAAATTAAATTGAATAGATGTATCTAGGGAAAATTCACTTTGAAGCGACTATTCCCTAGATACACATGTCGTAATCTATTTTTTTATTTCACAATCGAATCAATTTAAAAAAGACCTAAAGTTAAGGACTTATCAATAGGTAGTGTTGCTCCAATACCCAACCAAAGGGCTACTACAGTACCAATCAAAAAGACGGTTGTCGCTACGGGACGACGAAATGGATTTTGGAATTTATTAACATTCTCCAAAAAAGGTACTGTTACTAATCCCGCAGGTACTGAAACCATTAAAAGAACACCCAATAACTTATTTGGCACTGTACGAAGTATTTGAAATACGGGAAAGAAATACCATTCAGGCAAT